AATTGCTTGTTTCTTACTTGGTATTAGAGTTCGAATGAAAACCACGCGATTGCAGGTAATGCCATAATTTTTTATTTTGTGAGGATCAATCAAATAAGGTTTTCCAAAATATTCTAAAAAAACAATGAGAAATAGATATGAATAGAGCAAGAAAAGAATGAAATAAAAAAACATAGTATAGAAAAGATATCCAAAATGATATAGAAATCACTATCCTATCCTACCCTTAGTTTTTATTTCCTTAATTTAATTAATTGTATTTCGTTTGATTAGGGTAAAGTTCCTTAAAAACCTCTGCTTTTTTTAAAATATCCTGAACAGTTCCTGTAGGCTGAGCGCCTTTTTCAAGGAAATAGAGAATCGCGGGAACGTTTAAATAAGTTTGATTCTTGATCGGATCATAAAAACCCACTTTCCGAAGATCTCTTCCTTCTCTTCGGGATCGAACATCAATTGCAACGATTCGGTAGACGGCTCATCGGGATAGATGTAGATGAAAAAGAACCCCCCCTAGAACCGTATAGGAAGTTTTCTCCTCGTACGGCTCGAGAAAAAATGATTAGAAGTTTTGTCTATGGATAAAATTAGAATAAATAGAAAAGGAATCCGTAAAATAAATGAGTCTATAATTTAACTCATAGTCATTTTTTTAGCTTCCTGAAAAAAATCATTTGTACTCATAACTCAAGTTCAATAATTCTCAAATATCTTAAAGATTTTTCTTTAAGATATTTTTTTTATTGAGTGGTCTTTAACCCCCTTTTTTTGTCTCGTTTAAAATCTATTTTTATTCTTTATTCGGATCCGTGAGACAATTGAAGTGGTGTTTCCTTGTTCTGGGATCCTTTATCTTTGTTTTAAATCATTGGGTTTAGACATTACTTCGGTGCTTCTTAATCCTTTCAAAATGGTAGCAACATACCCCTTTTGTGATTTCTTTCTATTAAAGAATCATACGGTTGATTCGTGCGCGATACACTGTGGATCGAAAAAGTTTTAGCCCTTCCAACAAAAATTTTTTTAATTGAAATTTTGCTAGAATCAGATCCTTTCGATTTCTATATCGAAGATATACTTACGAAGTTGTTCCAATTTATTGATTGGCATTAACCCTAGATCGTTGCCCCTGAGAAATTAATAAATACTTTCTACCCGAGCTCCATCATGCACTATTTACATTACAACCCAATAAAAAAAGAGGGGTTCTAGTAGAATAGAACAAACGACGTCGAGCCAAGAGCACTTTCATTCCTATATAAAATGGTGGTAAGAATCCACGCCGGATCGTGTCCTTCAAGTCGCACGTTGCTTTCTACCACATCGTTTTAAACGAAGTTTTACCATAACATTCCTCTAATTTGGAACCAGTATGGAATTGATTCAATTATGGAATCATGAATAGTCATTGGTTCGCTCGGTACATAGACATAGTCATTTCTATTTTTTCTTATCTATCTACATAGATAATAAAGATTTTTCTGAAGAAATATTAGCAAGACCCCGGCTTTTTTTGTATGAATGGAACATTTTTCTATAAATATCGATCTCAAAAAAATATCTAACAGAAATATCCAGAAATCTAATCTAAATATAGAAATAACATAACTAACAGAAATCGCAGGAATAATAAATAAATAAATTATATTTGACTCTGCCTCTTCAAGTTACTCAATAAGATAGACTGACCCATTTACAACTTCCCAAAGATTCAATCCATAAGGAATCATTACAAATCTTGCTACTTGAAAAAGTTGCCTACTTCTGCATCATTATTTGAATCAAGTTTTGCAGTAAAGACTCCATTTTATTATCATAAGAAAGAAAAATATTTTCTAATGGAATTGTCAATGATGTAAAGCAAATAAGCTAAATAGATCGAACAATAAAAAGAAATATTATTGTTAAATATTTCAATTTGAATATTTTAGGGATGCTAATTATTTTTCACAAAAATAGAAAGACTATTGTGACTGAAATAGGATAACAATACATACCTATAAACTAAGCACTTCCTCGTTTTATATGTATTTTCATATTTTGTTTAGCCTGAGATTAAGTAATCTTTCTGGAACTGTGATCTAGGTCTCATCTTATCTTTATCTGAATCAGAAAAGGTTTCAGTTATCAGTTACTTTTGCATTTGCATGTCATTTGAACTCGATTTAGTTCAGTTTGTGAAAAACTTAGATATGATTCCGAAAAGAATAATTCAAAATTTAAAAAAGAAAGAGGAATAATATTCTATCCAATATTAGACCTTTAAACAGAACCTTGTTGAACAAAAAAGAAGTATTCAGATACAACAGATATGCTCTGGGACGGAAGGATTCGAACCTCCGAATAGCGGGATCAAAACCCGTTGCCTTACCGCTTGGCTACGCCCCATTTCTACTTTTATTGGACACTAATACTAATAAAGAATAATATTGGTATTAAGTGTTCGTCAATTCCAGCCTAAACTATCTATAGAAAATCTTTATTCTTTATAGAATCTATTATAGATTCGTGCTAGGATTTTGACATGTGTATATCTAGAATTCAACTGAATTTATTGATCATTACATATAATTCAATTAAGATATTGTATGAAAGTATGATTTCTTCTATTCTCCTTTGAGAATTGGAGGATTTTTGATTGAACGGAAAAAGAAGGATTTTTTTGTCTACCCTACTTTCTTTATTTTTCCTTATATCAATAACTCAATCAAAATGCAATTATCTCGACGAAAAAAATGTCTGTTATGCTTAATATCTTTAGTTTGATCTGTCTTAATTCTGCCCTTTATCCGAGTAGTCTTTTCTTCGCCAAATTGCCCGAAGCCTATGCTTTTTTGAATCCAATCGTAGATGTCATGCCAGTCATACCCCTGTTCTTTTTTCTTTTAGCCTTTGTTTGGCAAGCTGCTGTAAGTTTTCGATAAGATCTTTAATACTATCCTAGAAAATTCATGATTTATTCGATAAAAATTATAACAATTGATAAGATCAAATAAGTCTGACAGTATGAACCTTCGATTCAAACAGTGAAATTATCGGATAGCCGCGAGAAACCCGGCTCGCCGCATTTCCCGATTTTAATCCTTTTTATGGTGAAATACCTTATTAGCTTAGGGTCCCTTACAATAATTAGATTAGGGTCCCTTACAATAGCTAATTATGGGTATGAAAGTGATTTGTGGTAATTAAAGACTCTTATTATATTACAAATTGAAATGAAATTTCATTTTCACTTCATTTGAATTTCTGAACATTCTTTTCTATTTCTAGAATTTTTTTTCTTGGTGTCAAAATAGGATATGTGATATAAAAATGGAGGATCTATTATCTTTTCTCGTTTTTCTTTTTCAAAAAATGATCTTGGAGGTTGTGTAATGCTTACTCTCAAACTTTTCGTTTACACAGTAGTAATATTCTTTGTTTCTCTCTTCATCTTTGGATTCCTATCCAATGATCCAGGACGTAATCCAGGACGTGAAGAATAAAATAAAAATTTAGTTTTTCTTGCTTGATTTTACAATTTTCTTTCAATTTTATTTTATCTATTCCACACGTTTAACTAGGAAAAAATAAAAAGGGGGTTTGCGAAAATTGAAAGAAAAAAATAGAAAGTCATCAACGGAAACGGAAAGAGAGGGATTCGAACCCTCGGTACGAATAACTCGTACAACGGATTAGCAATCCGCCGCTTTCGTCCACTCAGCCATCTCTCCCAATTGAAAAAGATAATTACTATGTTACATTACACATCAAGTAAGGATTAAAGAAAGTATTTCTTTCACATTCTTTATCGTTATTATATAATTAGCAATTCCATTTAGATGCTCGAAAGATCCAAATAGAAAGATAAATAAAGAAGACCTTCTTGCTTTTATTTTGTTCGAGGTGCCTTTTGGACCTGGCCCGGTCAATACCCAGCCGGGCCTTTTTTTGTTCCAACGAATTCCTTTTATTTATAGGCAACATACTCTAAATACTTGGTATCTGTGTAAAAATTTCCGTTCTGGGGTTTACATATACTTCTAATTTTTGTTATAATGGAAATGGAGAATGGTTTTTGATTCAAAAGAATCAATTAAGGATGTATCAATTTGTATTTTCTTATGTCATTAGGCAAACCAAATTTGATATTCAAATCTAAGAATAATTCACGAATTCTCAGTCAACGAATAGTTAATGGTTCCTGTTTGTCATAAATTTTAGCTTTTTTGAGTCAAAATAGAATTTTATTTTTCAATAGAAAAGTGAGTGGAAGTTTTTCGGCATTGTGTGTTTTGAGATACTATACAATCAATCAAATCAAAGGGGTAAATAAAACACAATCAAAAGGGGAAAAAGGGTTTATTTTATAATTTTTTTATATTTAAGGATGAAAAAGGGGATGCAAGTACAATAAACTAAAGTTTAGTAATCCAACGGTAATTTTTTATCCTGTTGTGTATCGTTTTGGCGGCATGGCCGAGTGGTAAGGCGGGGGACTGCAAATCCTTTTTCCCCAGTTCAAATCCGGGTGCCGCCTCATCAACAAATGAATAGAAATATCTTATTCTGCTCTGCTGATATAACTAAACCCAATTTTCCCCAGCAGAACAGAATAAGGGGACTGTTGATACTTGGTTGATTCTAAACATCTGTTCTGGTAATTTTGTAAAAGATTGGAAATCTTTGAATATAAAAAGATTATAAAGGTCGAAGCAAGACTTTCCGATTCCCTTCTACTGCTATACTCATTGGGTCTTGAATTACATTGGATAGCCGGATTCAACTACTAGTTAGGGAATTTCTATACTGTAATCTACATATATAGACTCGCGAGAATCTCTGAGTGTTCAGGCATTCAATCACTATTAGATTGAGATTGCATAGATTTTTTATAGAAAAGAAAAAGTGAAAAAAATCATTTTTTTTCACCCCTCGTCAAGAGTATAATATACTATCTCCCAACTCCTTCAGATAGATAATCGCGAAGGGGTACGGATTATATCAAATATCAAATAGGAAATAAAAGTATGTAATAGATAGCAATTGATCTATTTTTACTTTGAAGGGCAAGAAAAAAAGGAAAGGACTCTCTTATTTTATTACTGGACGTTCCATTCCATTAGTAACATTCCTTTGTAGTGTCATTGTGTATTTTACTTGTGTTTAGTCTTTCCCCATTAGAAATCATATAGTAATTTTTGAAATGGGTTTATTTGATTGGTTCATCAATAGTGTTTGGTCAGAATCCCTTTTTGACTCTGGACCATTCATTCTCCTATTATTAGTGAGCAATAATGGAATAATTCTATCATAGAGATAAGGGACATAATTCACATGGATATAGTAAGTCTCGCTTGGGCTGCTTTAATGGTAGTCTTTACATTTTCCCTTTCACTCGTAGTATGGGGAAGAAGTGGACTTTAAAAGCACTCCTAATTTAGTTGAGGAATGAAACGCTATCAATTCTTTTATAGATCGTTCCGTAACGCATTTTTTATTTGAATTGAAATAATTTTGAAATAAAAATATCTTCATTTCGAAATTCCATTGGATTCTAGTGGAGAAATGTATTCTATAACAGTAAAACGATTATTTCAGATTCATCGGAATAAATAGATGTATCAAAGAAATAGAATTGGGTCCTACGTCAATTCTATATATGGATTAATAACTACATATATTGAAGATAGAAGATAATAGAGTATACCAACTCTATTTACAACTTTATACACTACTATAACATAACACTACTAGAGAGTATGGTAAGTAAGAAATTTCTTTCTTACTTACCATACTCTCGGATCTCATAGAATACCGCGGATTATAGCCCCTTGATTTCATTTAAGACGCAAAAATAGAATACTTTTCATTTGATTTCTTCAACTATTGATAAGAATTCAGAAGTCAAGTTTCATTTAAAGTAATTAATTGTTTTGACTAACTGTTTTTACGTAAATTATAAGTAGAAAAGCAGTAGGAACTAAAATGAACAGTGCAGTAGCAATAAATGCAAGAATATTTACTTCCATAATCTCATCGTTTTTTTATTTCACAATAACTCGGGATTTAATCCCATAGAGATGATAAATCTTTCACCTGTCAATTCAATGAATGCATTACCTATCGATGATCTTGAATCGGATCAATATCATGAATAACAATATCTGAGCTATTAAATTAATTCGTCGTCGAGAATTGAATAGTATAACATACGAAGATCTTTTATCCATACCTAATCCAAGATTGGATTCCCGGACCAATAAAAACTCCTTTATTTATCCTTATTTTCTCTTCTTTCTTTTTAGGTCTTCCTTGTAGAACCATCAAATGAAGTCTCATCTAACCACACGTCTGTTTCCATTAACTACAAAACCCCAACAAATAATACAAGCGAAGTGGAAAAAGAGAGGAATTAGGTTCTAAATTTTAATGATCCAATTTTCTTTGTCTTCCAAAGAAGTATGAGAAAAATGAGTCGCGGGAGAAAAATGGAATATTCTATCAACTTCACTATTTTAGTTATTTTCCTTTTTGTTTAGGGTTTGTTCTTTCTTCGACAGAATCCTGAAAAAAAGAGGGGAAACCCCTTCGGAATTCAATTATGCTCCCCTTCTTTCACAGAAAATAAAGAAGAAAATAAAGAGGCGAATTGATGTACTTATTGGATCCGTCGGGACTGACGGGGCTCGAACCCGTAACGTCCGCCTTGACAGGGCGGTGCTCTAGCCTATTGAACTACAATCCCAGGGAAATAAGAAGAGATCTAGCAGAAAATTTGGATAGGTATTTCTTAAGAACAAGAGGGTTCTACCATCTGATAGTAGGTTGCCAAATTGTTGGGCCGAGCTGGATTTGAACCAGCGTAGACATATTGTCAACGAATTTACAGTCCGTCCCCATTAACCACTCGGGCATCGACCCAACGCCTAATTCATTTTAGACGTTCCATAATCAACTTCCTTTCATCTCCCAGGCAGACTTGACAAATAAATAGAAATATCAAATGATATAAAATATGAAGTCCTTCTAAGTAGACTAATAGAAGGACTTGACAAACAGGGATCACTTGATATAAAATCCCACTCCTACTCCTATAGTCTTCCTATAGTCTTGAGTGTTGTTACACCCCCAGAGGGACTTGAACCCTCGTTTTCTCCGTGAAAGAGAGAGGTCGTAACCACTGGACCATAGGGGCCTATGGCCACCTTGATCTAGAAATAAACTAGAAGCAGAAATACTAGGTCCCGAGGGCCAACCACCCTTAGGAAATAAAAAAGCAATATAAACACATATAGTAGAATCTTTATCTCTATCATTCACAAAGCTGGGTTGGATCCCCAAGATCCTTTCCTTCGCATTGGATTTTAGTTGCTTTACCAAAATATTATTTGGCCGGTCAAATTATTCAAATTCACCTAAGCCATATGAAATTATATTGAGCCCTAAGTCATACGTCAATTGACGACAGGAGGACAATAAAAGAAGAGAGAAGACGCAGATATAGATTAGGTATATCCGCAT